CTAGGTTCTTGTTTATAGTTAAAAATAAACATAAAGTCCTCCTTTCATCAAGAACGAGTAGTAGTGCCACTTACTACTTTATTTATATAGAATTATATATTCGAATTCGAAATTCATGCAAACAAATAAAAAAGCGTTTCCTTTTATATTAAAACAATAATATACCCATTGTCAAGTGATCTATCCATAAGCTTTTTTTGATTTCTGCTTTTCTTCGTAATATCGTTTCATAGGTTAAGGAACTTCACCAAAAATGCTTTGAGTCTCCTCTACGGAAATTCGGTTTCTTGCAGATAGATTATCTATCTGACGCAGTGGAATTAATAGCCACTGTCTATTTTTCCTCCTTTCTTATAAGTGGAATAGTTTTCTATACGATATATATTCATTTTTTTTGTTCGATTCGCTGCCATTCCAGTCGAATAAGTGAAATAGATCAACCTTTATCTATTTCACTTATATATAATATATAATTACTATTCATCTATATAATAATGAATTAATATTCATCATCCCACCGTATTTGATTTGAATAACAGGTACGTGCCCAAGCGACAAAGTGTTTGAACACAAACAGGAACAAAATCAGGAAGAAAATGTGACCAATTAACCAACCAGCAAAACTACTTCTTACAAATAGTAGCTCGTTCGCCTTGTTATTAAGATAGCTGTTGACTAATGGGAGGATCATTGAATCCGGTGGAATGTATGGGTGATGCAATATTTGCATAAAAAAATTCAGCATAAATTCCAATTGAAGGAAGAACAGGCGACTTCCCACGAAGAACAGGAGACTTCCCAAGCCCTTTCTTTTATCGAAAAACCGCCAGTTGCGCAAAGTTATTAGACTGGTCCATAAGAGCTGAACTAAGAAAAATGCCAGAAAGAACAAGAACATTTTTATCCAATGAGGTTGAAACAATCCTTCATAGAGCGGCCTATTATAGACCGATGTGAACCTCAGGAATTGTCCCGTAGCAAAAGCAGCCATTACTGCTACCCGTCTCCGGTTGTCGTCTATCAAGAAGCTGGGGCCAACGAAGAAATAGCACTGTATACCTATGGTGGCTGTGGTCATAAATCCACAAAAGAGTCCCGCTCCAATTACTCTCTCGAGGATCTTGTCGAGTATCTTAAGCAAAAAGGATGGCCCTAAGACTGCCATTTTGACCACTAATAGGAAGATTAATAGAGCTATTCCTATCTCTATTCCATAAAGGAGTCCCCGCGCAATCATTGAATCGGAATTGTGGACTTTCTTCAATAGGTTAAGGAACTTCACGAACAATGCTTGCATTTTCATCCACAACCGCCTTAGAAAAATAAGGAAATAGATCTGGGCAAGCATGAGAGCGAGATCCGTTTCTTTCTTTCGCAAAACTACATAAGATCCAAGAGCAATTACACCAATAAAAATGAATATCTTGTTTTGAACCATAAGAACTCCTTTGATTTCAAAAAAAACGAGTAGTAATGCCATTTACTACTTTATTTATATTCTATTATAGAATTATATATTCGAATTCGAAATTCATGCAAACAAATAAAAAAGCGTTTCCTTTTATATTAAAACAATAATATACCCATTGTCAAGTGATCTATCCATAAGCTTTTTTTGATTTCTGCTTTTCTTCGTAATATCGTTTCATAGGTTAAGGAACTTCACCAAAAATGCTTTGAGTCTCCTCTACGGAAATTCGGTTTCTTGCAGATAGATTATCTATCTGACGCAGTGGAATTAATAGCCACTGTCTATTTTTCCTCCTTTCTTATAAGTGGAATAGTTTTCTATACGATATATATTAACTCGATTATCTCAGTCATTTTTTTGATGACTTTTTTTTGTTCGATTCGCTGCTATAACGAAATTGAGTATCCTATTAATCCAGGATTTCATTCCCCAAAAGAGTCCAGCTGCCATAACACAATTTCGTATTGTGTTAAGTAGTCGCCACAATTTTCTCATAATTTCTCCTATGATGATCACAAAGTTATTTTCATGAGTCTAGAAGTTGAAAAGGAGCAATGCGCTCTTCTAAGTTCTAGAAAAGAAGAGTTTCTTGCTCCTTTACTTCATTACTTTCTCTTTCAATTCGCTATTCTTTCTTATTTCATTTCATAGGAAATCTTGAGTATCTCAGTCCTTTTTTATCGTGGTCTAAAGAACTGTATGGCAACGTAGAGTAATAACAAACAATAGATTTAGATTATATTACTCTCTACGCCGACCAACGGCTTGGAAAACGCGTACTTATCGAAACCGAAATAAGGGGGTGTACCCTTTACTTTACTACTGTCATTTTCATTTCGTTTTCAATAACTTCTGACAGCTTCTCTTCCGTATAGTTAGCTCCTGAGTCAAAGACTTTCATTCCCACCCTTACATCAGGAAATGAAGACAAATTATCTCGTGCCATAGCTAGAACTCGATTGTCTTTTAGTAATTCAATTACTTCACAACGCACAGTAATGGGTCTACCCATACTATCTATATCTTCAA